TGAGAAAGCATAGGATCTTCTGAAAAGAATTACAACACACTACTATAAGATGCTCTATTTTTACATAGAAATGTGTTCGCTCAAGAAAGACTCCAGAGGATGTTGATCGTAAATAAGAAGATTGTTTACGAATAAATAGGAATAAATATTCGCATTCATATACATAAGAATTATATAGGAACCAAAGGAATTTTTTCTTTCTTTTTGAAAAGGCGTAAATGAATTTCTTTGAAGTAACGAGACTATTCAAATTATGATATTCGTGGAAAAGAAATCGCAATAAATGCAAAGAAGGAACATCCTTGATCCAGCATTGAAGTACTTGAACCAAGATTTCCAGATGTATGGGATGAGGTATTAGTAGATCTGACACATAATTCAAATGTAAAAATTTGTCCTCTAAAAAGGGAAATATTGAATGAATAGATCGTAAATTCTGATATTTTAGTATTTTTTTTTCTTCAGAAGATTCAGAAAAAGATACTAATTGCGACGAGAATGGAATTTCCAGAATGACTCCAAAACCTTCTGATACCATTTGAGAATAAAAATGAGAAGAAAAAAAATTCTTGTACTCCCAAAATTCTTTTTTGTTAGAATCATTAAACGAAGAAATAAAAAAATTCTGTTGATACATTTGAGTAATTAAACGTTTCACAAGTACTAAACTAGATTTATTGTCATAACCAATAATTTCCACGGGTTCGTAAAAAATCAAACTATTGAAGTTATGATCATGAGCAAGTGAGTAAATATACTCCTGAAAGAGTAGCGGATATAGGAAGTTTTGTTGCCGAAATCCATAAATTTTGCCATTTACGTACATTTATACTGATGAAAACAAAAAAGGGAGTCGCTTCTTGTGTTATTGTTATTAAATGATAACATAGTGCAATATGGTCAGAACGGCGTATGTGTATTGTATATTATACGTAGTATATTCTTTATACTTTTATACTATACTATACTAGTACTATAAATAACACTGTAGTATATTAGTGTATTATTAGTATATACAGTAATATACAGTATTACACTACAGTAATACAATTACATTACATTTTTTTTTAGATATCCTTTATTATAAAATTATATACTTTATTATTATTTTATATTTTATTTATTATATTATATTTATTTTATATTTTATTTATTTTAAGATATCTTTGTATATTATTTTATATTATATTATTATATAATTATATGTATATATACATATTTATTAAAACATATTTATTAAATATTTATTATATATACATATATACATACTGTTATATTTATGTTATATTTATATTGATTGTGATGTAAATAATGTAATGGTAAAAAGGTTATATAGATTATATAAAAGTTAACAACAAATAAAGAATATATACCCCGGAGACAGAGAGCCCAATCAACAGATCTTTTTTCTTTCCCTTTCTATACAATCGGATTTATTGTTAATATAACTAGAATAACAATAAAAGAAATAAAGAAAATATAAAATAACAAGAAGAAAAATAAGGAAAAGGTATAAAATCTTTTATTTTCACAACCCGATCGCTCTTTTGACCTTGGAATAAATTTTTTTTATCAGTATACTATTTCTTAGTACACATCTGTCTTAAATTTTAAATAAAGAATAATTAGGATTCAAGAAAAAAAAAAGAATCAATGGTCCACTCACAATTAACAAGAGAACCTTTTCCCGCATCAGGCACTAATCTATTTTTAACGTCTAATTAGATCGGGTCTTCATTCAAATTAATTCAAATTAAGAAGATAAGCTCGTTACTTTTTCGTCTTACTCGAATTGGAGCCATAAGGCTCTATCCATTTATTCACTAGACCCAACTAGAATTCTTATGTTATATTATGAGTATTAAATTTTTTTATGATTATTTTATTTATTAAAATTATATTTCATATTTAACGACATGCTCTTTTTTCCATTCATTACCTTTCAGGATCAGTCGCGTTCTTATAAACTCTACCAATAGTCTTGACGAATTCCTTCCTTCATCCAAATGTGTAAAAGATCATAGTCGCACTTAAAAGCCGAGTACTCTACCGTTGAGTTAGCAACCCGGATCTATATGATGTGTAGATATGATCAAAATAAAATAATAAAAAAAAATAAAAATCAATGGAATTGAACTGCACAACTACATCAAAACATGGAACTAGGAAGAAAACAAATCTAAATAGAATTGGCAAATTGACAAATCACCAAAATTCTTCCAATTTTTTATTTAGTTAAAATCCATTTTGTATAAAGTATAAAATACGGAAGAGGAAATCCAGCAAACCCATCCATTTTACTAAAATGAAGGAAAATGCTAATAGGGAGTGGAGATAAAAAGATCTATTTATCTACGAGATAATTATATCTGTTCGATACGCCATTGTCAATATGAATGGACTTTTTTTTTTATTTTTTTTTATAAAAAATTAAATAAATAAATAAAATAAAATAAAATATAAATATTAGTAATATAATTAATATTAATATAATATATAATAATAAATATAATATAATTTATAATTAGAATTAAATAAAATATTGTATTGGATATTATTAGATATTGGATTAGCACAACACAAATGATAAATAAGAGATTTGAGCGTAAAAAATAAGGTAGATATAAAATATAGAAAACAAAATAAAAATATCAGGTTTCCTTAATCAAAAAATAAATAAAAATAAATAAAGGTACAATACAAATACAAGAAAAAGGATTACCCCCCCCCTGTTGGGGGGGGTTACACAACAAGAAAAAAAGAAATAAAATAAACTAAATTAAGTAAGAATAAGATAAGCATGACTTTTATTCTGATCAAAATAAACTCTAAATTCTTTATTTAAAGAGTTCTGCCTTCCTTAAAATATTATGAACAGTTCCTGTGGGTTGAGCACCCTTTTCAAGGAAATATAGAATAGCAGGAACATTTAAATAAGTTTGATTATTTATCGGATCATAAAAACCCACTTTTCGAAGATCTCTTCCTTCTCTTCGGGATCGAACATCAATTGCAACGATTCGATAGATGGCTCATTGGGATAGATGTAGATAAAGGATGCCCCCCCTAGAAACGTATAGGAGGTTTTCGCCTCATACGGCTCAAGAAAAGATGATTCTAAATTCTATTCTATATACTATATATTCTATAATTATACTATTTATACTATATTATATCTTTACAGATATCTTTACAGAAAAAAAAATCTCAGTCGTACTCCTAACTCAAGTTGGATAGTTTTAAAAGAGTTCGAAAGGAAATCTTTATAATTTATTGAGCTGTCTCTAACTTCTTTTTTTGTCTACTTTAGGATCTATTTTTTTTTTTGCTCATTCTGATCCAATTGTTGAGACAAGTGAAAATAGTATTTACTTGTTCCGGAATTCGTTGTCTTTGCTTTACGACTTGTGAAATCTTTGGGTTTAGACATTACTTTGGTGATCCTTACTCCTTTTCAAAAAGGTAGCAACATACCTTTTTTTATATGGAAAAAAGAACAATCATACGAAAGATTGATTTCTTTGTGATACACTTTTGATCAAAACAGTTTTTAAATTTCGACAAATTTGACTTTTTTTTTATTTCAAACTTGTTAAAATTTTAACCTCTCCATTTATATATTCTATTGATGATCTATTTACAAAGTTGGTCTAACTTATTGATTGTCACTAACCCTAGATTATTCTCCCGATAAATAAATCAATCGTTTTTACTCGAGCTCCACCATATGCTATACCATTAGTCTTTTTATTTACCAACCTAAGGCAAATGAAATTAGGTTCCTAGCAGGACAAACTATGTCGAGACAAGAGCATCTTCATTCCTATAGAAAATGATGGATGGCAAAATCCACAGTCAATCATGTCCTTCAAGTCGCACGTTGCTTTCTACCACATCGTTTCAAACGAAGTTTTACCATAACATCCCTCTCCCTTGATTTTTATTTTGAAGCGTATGCAATTGATTCAATATGGAATCATGAATAGTCATTGGCTGAACCGATATATAATAATTTACACTTACCTATCCATAGATAGATAAGTTTTTGTCCGAAAAGGATTTCACTTAAATTAACCCCATATTTTATCATATGAAGAAAATCACATGAAAAAAAATCTTTTATTTTTACTTTTATTCAAATATTCAAATGAAAAAGAAATCCCCATGAATGGCTAAAGATTTTCAGCTACTTAAACTAATCATAAAAACTATAACTATAGTAACTTTATACTAAACTAAATATTTCATTTCAATATTCAATAAAAAATATTAAATTAAATATTTTAATATTTTTTGAATGAAAAGAAAGATATGATTCTAAGAATCATTATTAAATTTCAGAATAAAGGAATAGAGAAGAATCCCTCGTTTATGATGAATAACGACCTGGGACGGAAGGATTCGAACCTCCGAGTAACGGGACCAAAACCCGTTGCCTTACCGCTTGGCCACGCCCCATTTTTATTTTTTTTCTAAGAAAACCTAAACTCAATATTGATTATTCGTCAATAACCAACCAAAATAAATATAGGGACATGTTGTCCCTAGGATTCAACACATGTAGATATAGAATAAAAAAGATTCATTGATCATTACATAAAATTCAATTAAGATATTGTATGAAAGTCGAATTCCTTATATTCTAAGTATTTTAATTTAACTTGATTGTAGAATGTAAGGAAGTATTTTTGATTGAGGAGAGGTAAAAGAAAAAGAAGAATTTTTTTTATCTTTTATCCACCTTTTTTATTTTTATCTCATAAAAACAACTCAATCAAATCTGATAATTTATTATCATTTCAATTTCATTTTAAAGACCAAGAAAAAAATGTTTGTTATGTTTAATACTTTTAGTTTAATCTGTATCTGTCTTAATTCTAACCTTTATTCGAGTAGTTTTTTCTTCGCCAAATTACCCGAGGCTTATGCCTTTTTCAATCCAATCGTAGACGTTATGCCAGTTATCCCTGTACTCTTCTTTCTCTTAGCCTTTGTTTGGCAAGCTGCCGTAAGTTTTCGATAAAAAATGAATCTCTATTCAATTTATATTCGTGATTTCTTCGATAAAAAAAAATGATATTTTGATTAAAAAAATAAATAAGATCGGATAAGTCTGACATTAGGAACCCTCGATTAAAAAAGCTAAATTCTGGTATTTTATATTGTATATTGAATTGAATTTTAAATTTTAATAAGGGAGCGATGATTTTTGATCAGCTTATTTCTTCCTTTGTTCTAACCTTCTCTTTCTAAGATCCCATACAATATCTAATTATAGATATGACAATAAATTTTTGTTAACGAAAAAATCCGAATCTTATTACATTAGTATTACATTAGAAAGAAATTTGTGAAAATGAATTTTAAAAACTTACTTTTTTAATCTTTAGAGTGCCATATCAAAATAATGTAAATATATTAATGTATAGCGTGTGTCATAAAATAGGTGATCTATTTCCTTTTTTAAATAAATGATATTATTTATCTTGGAGATTGTGTAATGCTTACTCTTAAACTCTTCGTTTACACAGTAGTAATATTCTTTGTTTCTCTCTTCATCTTCGGATTCTTATCTAATGATCCGGGGCGTAATCCTGGGCGCGAGGAATAAAAAAAGAGATGAGATTCGTTTTTAGTTTTTCATAGGTAAATCTATCAATAAATGGAATAGATACTAGATAAAGAAAGATAAAAATTTCATAAAAATAAAAGAAAATTAATAATAAAAAATTCTTCAAAATTATAAAAATTAAAGTGATCGGGTGGGTCGGAGAGAGGGGGATTCGAACCCCCGGTGCGAAAAATTCGTACAACGGATTAGCAATCCGACGCTTTAGTCCACTCAGCCACCTCTCCCCATTCAAAAATTCAAGTTTATCGTGTGATGTGACACGTGAAGCCAAGATTGAGAAAAATTTGTATTTTCCTTCTTTTTTATTAATTATAAGATTAAGTAATCTAAAAAAAAAAAAAAAGTAATGTAATCATTGTATATAAGAATATAATTAAGAATATAATAAGAATATATACTTCACTTCTTTCATTTTAAATGAAATTCGAACAATAACAATAGATAAAAATCTAATAACTAAAATATAGAAAAAGTGTAATAAAAACACATAAAAAAATGGATATGGATAAAGTGTCAGATATCCACGAATTTGATCAGTAATTAAATTTTTATAATGAGTCGAAACAGATTTCTACATATAGAAAGAATACTTTATTTCTTATTTCTTTGATTTTGTACAAAGGGTTCGTTTACCCGGCCTGGTTAAGTACTGGCCGGGCCAGTACTTCTTTTGTTCCAACGAACAAAACAATTTTTGTTTTTATATTAAATCAAAATTCTTATCGAAACAAGAAGAGATATTTTGATTCCCATTATTAGTTATTAGAAATAGTGTTAGATTCTAATATATAGATTTATATAGATTATCTTAGAAATTCTCTAAATTATCTATAATCCAGTAAATTATCTTAAATTCTCTATAATCCAGGTTAATGTTAATATATATTAATATTATTAATTTTAATTTATATTTATTAATATTATTAATATTTATTATCTTAATCTTATTTCTATATTTCTATCTATTTCTATATACTATATATATTTATACTATCTATATTTCTATCTATTTCTACATACTATATATTTTTATATTATTTATATTATAATTTGATTTTATTTTCTTTCAAGCCCGCGTCAGAACAAAATACATGTCAATGCTGGAATTTTAATGATTCTGATGCTATCTTTATCTTGACTGTGTCTCATTACTTTTTTGTCCAAATAGTGTTGGACAAATGGTCCATTCATATCCAATAATGAATATGTAGCGGGTATAGTTTAGTGGTAAAAGTGTGATTCGTTCTATTAACAACTTCAATAGTTAAGCGGTCTTTCCATTTTTTATTTTTCATATTCAGATCAAAAACTTTATTTCTTAAAAAGATTTAATCCTTTATCACCCAATATTTTATTTGAGGAAATAAAATACATTCTCACGATTTCTATCCAAAAGTCAATCAGAATTGGAATAAAAAAAATTGGATTATGAAGTCGAGAAGCATAATTTTTTTGATTGGATCAATTCTTTCAATTGAATGAGTATGAATAAAGGGTCTATGGATGATAGTAGAAAACTTTCAATCGTAACTAAATCTTCAATTTTTGTGCTGAACTGGAAAAGGGAGATTGAAGCCAAATAGCTAGAAAACGATGGTTTTAGTTTACTAGAACCCTTTATTGTTTCAGCTCGGTAGAAACAAAATTTTTTCCCTTAGGATCCCACGAGTAGAAATAGGGAACGAAGTAACTAGATTATAAAGATTTGATAGAATCCTCCTCTTCTAGAGGGATCATCTAGAAAGCGAGGAGCTTTAGATGCATTCGGAAAAAAAGCTGACATAGATGTTATGGATCTCATTTTTTCTCTGGTGGAAATACATTTATCTTCCATAAAGTAGCCGAATGAAACAAAACTTTCATGTTCG